TACAATATATTGGTTAATTTGGTGCACAATTTTACAGAATGAATTTGAATACTATGTCCGTATTGATAAAAAAAAACCTGTTTTTTTTGAAAACATAAAATAATCATTTCCTTTTAATTTATATTAAAATATTTAGACCATAAAAATTTTTAATTTAGACCATAAAAATTTTTAATTTAGACCATAAAAATTTTTAATTTAGACCATAAAAATTTTTAATTTAGACCATAAAAATTTTTAACCATTTATACTGTAATTCATTCTCTAGAATACTCTCTGTAAAGTGCTATAAAGTTATGTCTCCGGTTTTGGGGTTTGACGGAAGTAAGATATAATTTTTGGTAAGGGGGTAAGGGGGTTTAGTGAATATATACTTAAAATTATGTTTATTAATTATTATTATAAATTATTAATTATTATTATAAATTATTAATTATTATTATAAATTATTAATTATTATTATAAATTATTAATTATTATTATAAATATTATTAATTATTATTATAAATATTATTAATTATTATTATAAATATTATTAATTATTATTATAAATTATTAATTATTATTATAAATATTATTAATTATTATTATAAATTATTAATTATTATTATAAATATTATTAATTATTATTATAAATTATTAATTATTATTATAAATATTATTAATTATTATTATAAATTATTAATTATTATTATAAATTTTATTAATTATTATTATAAATTTTATTAATTATTATTATAAATTTTATTATAAATTCGCGCGTTTCGTGACACCCGGGCGGAAATAGAAAAAGCATGTCTGCAGATCATTCACTTATATGTCAGCTTGATTAATTGATAGCATATATCTCCTTAATACTGCGTATTCATACGTATGCACGTGATATCAATATAATAATAATATGTCATTAGATCATTCATATAATATTACTCATTTAACTGCGTGAACGTTAAGAACCGCATTAGATGTTAGGTCCTAGATTTTATCGGTGTCCGAGGCGCCTGCCCGGAGGACACGGCTCCCCCAAAAAAAAATCCACCCCATGCCTGTTGAGTTCAACTGATGCCGCGATTATGAGGCAAACAGTAAACGAAACATCAGCAATGCCTCTTAAAAAGCAGTTTGGATGCAATGAACAGTATTATGACCCTGAAGTAGCAACCAGTGGCCCATTAGAAAGGAACTTAGGTCCGACACAATACATGCATCTCCCTCTGAAGGACGTTTACCCTTCAGATGGCGGGATGGTGGTTTCTCGTGAGGGGAGGACTGAGGTACTATCGTTGGTGATGATATGCTAGAAATGGTAGGTTAGTTAGTCTGTGGAACCATGCATACAATGTCTATGCCCGTCTTCATAATATGTCTTATGTAAGATTATGATATATATTAGGTTAAGAATATCCGTATACTGTACAAATCATTGTACGATTAATAATTTTATGTATTTAGTAATGTATAAGTAGCTTGTACATAGATATATGCTAGGGGTAAATAAATCCCATGTAATATATACATAAAACAAAAAAATCTTAAAATATTAAAAAATTCAATACTGACATAGCATACAAATCGCGTTTTTTTGTTTTTTTTTGTTTTTTCAAGAAGTAGTTTAAATAGAATATCAGCTTTGGGTGTTGATGGTAGGGTGTTAGTCCTTCTTCTTGAGGATGTCTAAGGAAGGTATATTTCCTTCATTGCTGGCTTACAAGGCCAGTATTTTTATTAAATTACTTGGACTTTGTTCTATGGGAATTTTGGTTCAAGTAAATGGTCTTCATACATACCTGCTAATGGTATAAAAATAATAATGAGTGAAAAATATAGGATTGAGGCTAGTTGACCGATAATAATAAAAGGTTGTTCTACTGGTTGTCCCCCAATTCATGTAAGGGTTAAAAGGTTGGCTACTAATGATCAGAATATGATTTGTGAAATTGGTCGGAATATTAGGCTTCGTTGTTTTGATGTGTGGAGCAGTGGGATGATTAGTAGGATTAAGATAGATGCTAAGAGAGCTAATACTCCTCCTAATTTGTTTGGAATTGATCGTAAGATTGCATAGGCAAATAGGAAATATCATTCTGGTTTAATATGTGGAGGAGTGTTTAATGGGTTGGCTGGTGAGAAATTGTCTGGGTCACCTAGTATGTCGGGTGAGAATATTGCTAGTGATATTAAAATAAGAAGTATAAGGATTAGGCCTAGGGCGTCTTTGATAGTGTAGTAGGGGTGAAATGGAATTTTGTCTGAGTTGGGGTTAATTCCTGTAGGATTATTTGATCCGGTCTCATGTAGGAATAGGAGGTGAACAATAACTAATGCAAGGATAATGAAAGGTAAAATAAAATGGAATGCGAAGAATCGAGTTAATGTAGCTTTGTCAACTGAAAATCCGCCTCAGATTCATTCTACTAGAGTATTACCAATGTATGGAATGGCTGATAAAAGGTTAGTAATAACTGTAGCCCCTCAAAAGGATATTTGTCCTCATGGGAGTACATAGCCTACGAAGGCAGTGGCTATTACAGTAAGTATGAGAATCACTCCGATGTTTCAGGTTTCTTTATACAGGTAGGAACCATAGTAAATTCCTCGTCCTACGTGAAGGAATAAACATATAAAGAATATTGAAGCTCCGTTAGCATGTAGATTTCGGATCAGTCATCCGTAGTTAACATCTCGGCAAATATGTGCTACTGATGAAAAAGCGGTTAGAGTGTCTGATGTATAATGTATGGCTAGAAATAGTCCTGTTAGGATTTGAATAATTAAACATATGCCTAAAAGTGATCCAAAGTTCCATCAAGCAGAGATATTGGAAGGGGCTGGTAGGTCAATGAATGAGTGGTTAATAATTTTTATTAGGGGGTGGTTTTTTCGAAGGTTGGTCATTAATTTTTGTAGTTGAAACACAACAATGGTTTTTCATGCCATAGGTTATGGTTAAAATCCATGCTAAAATAACAATGATAATAATTTTTATTATTTCTTTGCTTTTGATTTTTGGGTTTGTGGCATTTTCTTCTAAACCTTCTCCTGTTTATGGAGGATTAAGTTTAGTTGCAAGTGGTGGTTTGGGGTGTGTTATAGTAGTTAACTTTGAAGATTCTTTTTTAGGACTTGTAGTTTTTTTAGTTTATTTAGGGGGTATGTTAGTAGTGTTTGGTTATACTGCCGCTATGGCTACAGAAGAATACCCTGAGACTTGAGTTGGAAATATCCTGGCTTTTTGTATATTATTATTTGTATTACTTATAGAGATTATATGATACTTTATCTTTGGTAATACTTATGTAGATTCTAATATTGAGTTGATTGATTTCACAGTAATAAGTTGTATTGGTCAAGATTTCAGTGGTGTCCCTTTATTATATTGATGTGGGGGATGAGCTTTAGCTTTGTTAGGATGAATTTTATTTATTACTATCTATGTTGTGTTAGAAGTTGTTCGTGGACATAGATGCGAATATTAGAGCAAGTGTAATTGAGATCAGAAAGGATATAAAGTAAACTTTAATTAGGCCTTTTTGAGTAGAAGTAAGTAGTGATGATATTGAAGAATGGATATTAGTCTGCCCTTTAGGTCCTGTTTTTTCATATCAGTTTATATCAATTAGTATGGTAGCAATGCGTTGGCCTGAATATAGATTTATTAGGGGGTAAATTCGATGAGTAAAGTAAGTGAAGTACCCTAATATATTTGAGAAGTTAGTAGTATGTTTTATTGAGTTTATAAGTTTATTAGTGAAAGAGTTAAGTTCTATACCAATTGCTAAGCCTGCTAAGGTGATTAGTAGGGCTGATAATTTAATTATATCTGGCATAGTTATTGTGATTGATGTTATTGGTGGGATGCTTATTGTTACTAAGAATCCTGCGAAAATGCTTCCTATAGCTAATCGTATAATAGGGTTAATTAAATTTGGGTTATTTTCATTAATTGGTGAAATAGAAGAGAAACGTGGGTTACCTAGCAGGGCATAGTAAATAATTCGTAGGCTATAGATGGCTGTAAGAGAAGTGGCAATAAGAGTTATTATTAAGGCCCATGAATTTGTATATGATGTGTTAATGGCTTCAATGATTGAGTCTTTTGAGTAAAAACCAGCTAGGAAGGGGGTGCCTACTAGGGCTAGGCTGCCTGTTATTAATGCAGATGATGTAATAGGTAGAATGAGAAATAGTCCGCCTATTTTTCGAATATCCTGTTCGTCATTTAAGCTATGAATAATGGACCCTGAGCATAGGAATAGTATAGCTTTAAAGAATGCGTGTGTACAGATGTGTAAAAATGCTAAGTGGGGTTGATTTAGGCCTACAGTAACTATTATTAGGCCTAATTGGCTTGAAGTGGAGAATGCTACAATTTTTTTAATATCATTTTGTGTAATTGCACAGATTGCTGTAAATAGTGTTGTTATTGCCCCTAAACATAGAATGGTCGTTAAAATTATTTGATTATTTTCTATCATGGGGTGGAAGCGGATTAGTAAGAAAATTCCTGCTACTACTATAGTGCTTGAGTGAAGTAGGGCTGATACAGGGGTTGGGCCTTCTATTGCAGAAGGGAGTCATGGATGTAGGCCGAATTGGGCGGATTTTCCGGTTGCAGCAATAATTAGGCCTAGAAGTGCGATAAAGTCTATGTTAGTGGAGAAGATGTTTTGTAGTTCTCAGGAGTTGCTGTTTAGTATTAGTCATGCTATTGTCAGTATAAAGCCAATGTCTCCAATTCGGTTGTAGATAATTGCTTGTAAGGCTGCGGTGTTAGCATCTGTGCGTCCGTACCATCAGCCAATTAGTAGAAAGGACATAATACCAACACCCTCCCATCCAATGAACAGCTGAAATAAGTTGTTAGCTGAGACCAAAATAATTATTGTTAGGAGGAAGGATACTAAGTATTTGAAGAATTTATGGATAAAAATATCAGAATGTATATACCATAAGGAAAATTCTAGGATAGATCAGGCATCATACAGGGCAATGGGGATAAAGATAATTGAGAAGAAATCTAGTTTGAAGCTTATTGAAATGTTAAATGTAGTAATTGAAAATCAATGCCAATTTGTAATAACAGATTCTTGGCCGTATAATATAAAGATAATTATGGGTGGTAGGCTTGTTATAAAAGCTATTATAATTATGTTTTTACAATAGGTTGGAAAATAAGTTGTTTTGTGGGGTATTAGTATGTTATACAGTAGAGGTGATACTAGCATGATGATAGATAATAGGATTATTGAGTTTAAAGTAAAATTAATTACTTTCATTTGGAGTTGCACCAAAGTTTTTGGTTCCTAAGACCAACGGATAGCTTTTATCCTTTAAAAGTAAGAAAGCCATACTATTAGGTATGGAGTACAAGAGTTAGCAGTTCTTGAGTCTTTCTCGGCATATAAGAAGGTTTAAACTTCTATATTTAGACTCACAATCTAATGTTTTTGTTAAACTATATTTGCAAAATGTGGTACCTAAAATATATTTTGGATTTAATGAGATAATTAGGAGTGGTAGTATATGGAGAGTTATCAGTATATGTTCGCGTGTTATTGTAGGATGAAGTGGGTTTAAGTGGTGTGTAAATTTACCCCGTTGGGAGGTAATCAGTATGTATAGTGTATATAAGGCTGTAATGACTGTGTTTAATCCTAGTAGTAGGATGGATCAGTTTGATCATGAGAATGATGAAATAATAACTATGAGTTCTCCTAGTAAATTAATTGAAGGAGGTAAAGCTAGGTTAGCTAGGCTAGCTAGCAATCATCATGTGCATATTAGTGGTAGAATCATTTGTAACCCTCGTGCTAGGATTATAGTGCGACTGTGGATTCGTTCATAGTTAGTATTGGCTAAGCAGAATAATATTGAAGATGTCAAGCCATGGGCAATTATTAATACAGTGGCGCCTATAAAACTAAGGGTTGTTTGTATTAGTGCTGCTACGATTACTAAGCCTATGTGGCTAACTGATGAGTAGGCAATTAGTGATTTTAGGTCTGTTTGACGTAGGCAGATTGAGCTTGTTATAATTATCCCTCATAGAGATAAAATAATAAATGGGTAGGATAATTGAATAGTAATAGGTTCGATGAATGTTGTAATTCGTATAATGCCGTAACCCCCTAGTTTTAGTAGAATTGCAGCTAGTACTATGGATCCAGCAATGGGGGCTTCTACATGTGCTTTTGGTAATCAAAGATGCAACCCATATAGTGGCATTTTGACTATAAAAGCGGTCATACATGCGTATCATATTAGTGTGCTAGAGGTTGAATGTTCTAGTGTATTGATTAGTAAAAAGTTTGTTAGTATGTGTATGGATCCTAGGCTGTAGTTTAAGTTTAGTAGGGCTACTAGTAGTGGGAGTGATCCTACTAATGTATAAAATAAAAAGTAAAGTCCTGCGTTAAGTCGTTCATTTTGATTACCCCAGCGGGTAATAATAATTAGGGTTGGGATTAGAGTTGTTTCGAATAAAATATAGAATATAATTAATTCTGATGAGGTGAAAGCTATAATTAGTGATAGTTGAAGAGTAATTAATAAAGTAATATACAGTTTTTTTCGTAGGAGTGATTCTTTATTTAGGTGGTTTTGGCTTGCTATAATTATTAAGGGAAGTAGTCAGCAAGAGAGAATTAGCAGAGGTCCTGATAAGGTATCTATAGAAAAAGAACCATTAAAATTGTAACCTATATCTATGCTATGATATAATAGTATCAGGCTGCTAATGGCAATAATAAGGCTATATGAGGTTGTATTAACCCATAGTCAGGGTTTTTTTGAGAATCAAGTTAGCGGGATTAATATAATAGTAGGTATTAAAATTTTTAGCATTGTAGGAGATTTAAATTTTGAACATAGTCATTCCCATAGGTATGTGAGATGGTCACAAGCAAGGCCAAACCAACCCCTGCTTCACAAGCAGAGAATACTAGTAGGATTAAAGGTGCCATTGATATGGATACTATATGGGAGTGGGAAATTAATAATACTATTAGAATAAATAGTGATAGTATTATTCCTTCTAGGCATAGTAAGGTAGATATTAGGTGTGAGCGATAGGTTAGGACTCCTATGAGTGCAATAGTAAAAGCTGTGATTATATTTAGGTTAATTTGTTCTATAAGGTAGTCATGGGTTAAAACCATGATTAGTTGAGTCGAAATCAACTATCTTAATTAGATTAAATACCTATTCGGCCCATTCTAGGCCTTTTTGTAACCACTCATAGGCTAGGCCAGCTGTGAGCAAGATAATAAGGCAGTAAGATAGTGCTAGTATAATGAACGGGTTGGGCAGTTGAATAGCTCATGGTAGGGGTAGTAACAGGGCAATTTCTAAGTCAAATAGAAGAAATGTAATTGCTACTAGAAAAAACTTCATTGAAAATGGCAGGCGTGCCGAACCTAAGGGGTCAAAGCCACATTCATAGGGGCTTGCCTTCTCTATGTACAAGTATAGTTGAGGAAGTCAAAAGGCAATAATAATTACGATTGTAGCTAGGAGAGAATTTACTAGAAGAGTAACTATGAGATTAATTATTTTTCTCTGGAATTACCCAGAACTTAATGATTGGAAATCAGTAGTACTAATTATACTAGAAAAATAGGAACCTCATCAATAGATGGATACATAGAGGAATAGTCATACAACGTCTACAAAATGTCAGTATCAAGCTGCTGCTTCAAAGCCAAAATGGTGTGTGGAAGTAAAGTGGAAGTAGAATTGTCGAAGTAAGCAGACAATTAAAAATGTTGATCCAATAATTACATGTAAACCGTGAAATCCTGTAGCTACAAAAAAGGTGGACCCATAGATACCATCAGAAATTGTGAAAGGGGATTCATAGTACTCTATGGCTTGAAGAATAGTGAAGTAGAGACCCAGGAGGATTGTAATAGTAAGTGCTTGAATTATTTGTTTTCGATTACCTTCTATTAGACTATGGTGGGCTCATGTGATCGATACGCCTGAGGCTAGTAGGATTGATGTATTTAATAGTGGGACTTCAAGTGGGTTAAGTGGATGAATTCCGGTTGGGGGTCAACAACCCCCTAATTCATGGGTAGGGGCTAAGCTTGAGTGATAAAATGCTCAGAAGAAGCCAATGAAGAAGAAAACTTCTGATAAGATAAATAGTACTATTCCATATCGCAATCCCTTTTGTACTACTGGGGTATGGTGTCCTTGAAATGTCCCTTCACGGATAATGTCTCGTCATCATTGGTATATTGTCAGGAGTATAGAGATTAATCCAACTATTAAAAGAAATATTGAGTTATAATGAAACCATATAATTATACCGGAGGTTAAAAGTAGAGCTGAAAGAGCTCCTGTTAATGGCCATGGGCTGGGGTTAACTATATGATACGCGTGAGTTTGGTGGGTCATTATGAATTATCGTGTAAGTATAGACTAACTAGGAGCGTGAATACGTAGGCTTGAATTATAGCTACTGCTAGCTCTAAGATGGTTAGAAGGAATAGAATTGAAAATGTAATGGTTGAAACGGTTGTATTAATTGATGATAGGGCTAAAGTGGCTGCTCCAATTAGGTGAATTAGGAGATGTCCTGCAGTGATATTGGCAGTTAATCGTACAGCTAAGGCTAGGGGTTGAATAAATAAGCTAATTGTCTCAATAATAATTAATATAGGAATTAGGGGTGTTGGAGTACCTTGTGGTAGGAAGTGAGCTAAAGAGATTTTAGGTTTGTTTCGGAATCCTATAATTACTGTTCCGGCTCATAGTGGGATAGCTATTCCAATATTTATTGATAGTTGAGTTGTAGGTGTGAATGAATATGGGAGTAGCCCTAAGAGATTAGTAGAAGCGATAAAGAGAATTAAAGAGATTAGTATTAGGGTCCAGGTTCGTCCTTGTTTGTTATGCATTGTCATTATTTGTTTAGTAATTAAGCGAATTAGTCAGATTTGTAGTGTTTGAATTCGGTTTGGTAGTCATCGTTTTGGGGATGATAGTATAACACAGGGAAATATAATAATAATAGGTAGGGTTGTAATACCTATAATTGTTGGTGTGACGAATGGGGCAAATAAATTTTCGTTCATTTTGTTTGTCAGGGTAAGGTGCTTTTTGTAGCTTTTTTCTTTTCATTTGAAGGGGTAATTTGGATAATTACTTGATTCATTATTTTAAGCTGATAGATGCAAAATAGTGAGATAATTATGAGTATAATTGTTAAGGTTCATGTTGAAGTGTCGAGTTGAGGCATTTTATTTAAGGAGATTATTATATCTCTTGCATACCAAAAGTATAGACTAATTGCTTAAATATGCTTGCATTATGGAGGATCATTTTTCGAAATATTTTAGGGAGGTCATTTCTAGGACAATGGGCATAAAGCTGTGGTTTGACCCACAAATTTCTGAACATTGGCCGTAAAACACTCCGGGGCGGGAGGAGGTTAGAGTGACTTGGTTTAGGCGTCCGGGGATAGCATCTGCTTTTAGGCCTAGAGATGGAACTGCCCATGCATGTAGAACATCTTCTGAAGAGACTAGCATTCGGATCGGCAGTTCTATAGGTAGGACAACTCGATTATCTACTTCTAACAGTCGAAGTTGTCCTGGTATAAGGTCTTGGGTAGGAACCATATAGGAATCAAATGTCAAATTTTCATAGTCGGTGTATTCATAACTTCAGTATCATTGATGTCCTATAGCTTTGACTGTAAGATAGGGGTTATAAATTTCGTCTATTATGTAAAGAATTCGTAGTGATGGGAGAGCAATTAGAACTAGAATAACTGCTGGTATAATAGTTCAAATTGTTTCTACTTCTTGAGCATCTATAGTGCTTGTGTGAGTGAGTTTAGTAGTTAGCATTAGAATAATAATATAAAGAACTAGGGAGCTAATTAGGAACACAATTATTAATGTGTGATCATGAAAATATATGAGTTCTTCTATAATAGGGGATGTGGCATCTTGGAAACCTGTCTGTATAGGGTACGGCATTTAAGATATACAAGAATTGAGCTTGTAATTTAACTATGGCAAAGTTATGTAATTATTTTACTAATATCTTGTGAGAAAGTCATAAAGGTTATGGGGTTGACTTGAAATTAATCTGAGGGGGTTCAATTCCTCCCTTTCTTAAACTAGGCTTTAATGAAAACAGGCTGTTCGAATGTGTGATATGGGGGTGGACATCCGTAAAGTCATTCAATATTAGTTGTTGTTAATTCTACATTAAGAACTTCTCGTTTAGATGCAAATGCTTCTCAGATAATAAAAACTATAAGGATTACAGCTGTTAGTGAAATAAATGATCCAATTGAGGATAAAACATTTCATATAGTGTAAGCATCTGGGTAGTCAGAGTATCGTCGTGGTATGCCAGCCAGTCCTAAAAAGTGTTGGGGGAAGAAGGTTAAGTTTACTCCAACAAATATGATAAAGAAGTGAATTTTTGTTCATAGGTCATTGAGTATATAACCTGTGAATAGTGGAAATCAATGGACGAAACCCCCTATGATAGCGAATACGGCTCCTATTGATAACACATAGTGAAAGTGGGCTACTACATAGTATGTGTCGTGAAGTACAATGTCTAGTGAGGAGTTGGCTAAAACAATACCTGTTAAACCTCCAATTGTAAATAAGAAAATAAAGCCTAAGGCTCATAGTATTGCTGGGGATCACTTAATGTTACCTCCGTGTAGTGTGGCTAACCAGCTAAATACTTTCACTCCTGTTGGGATAGCAATAATTATTGTTGCGGAAGTAAAATATGCTCGAGTATCAACGTCTAGTCCTACAGTAAATATATGATGGGCTCATACAATAAAACCTAAAAACCCAATAGATATTATAGCCCACACTATTCCTATATAGCCAAAAGGCTCTTTTTTACCTGAATAATATGTAACAATGTGCGAGATGATCCCAAATCCTGGGAGAATAAGAATATAAACTTCTGGGTGACCAAAAAATCAAAACAGGTGCTGATAAAGGATGGGATCTCCTCCACCTGCAGGATCAAAGAAGGTAGTATTAAGATTTCGATCAGTTAATAGTATAGTAATGCCTGCAGCTAGAACTGGAAGAGACAGTAGTAGAAGCACGGCTGTAATTATAACTGATCATACAAACAGCGGGGTCTGGTATTGAGATATTGCTGGGGGTTTTATGTTGATAATAGTGGTAATAAAATTAATAGCACCTAAGATGGAGGAAATACCAGCTAAGTGAAGTGAGAAGATTGCTAGGTCTACTGAGGCACCTGCGTGGGCTAGGTTTCCTGCTAATGGGGGATATACTGTTCAACCAGTTCCTGCCCCTGCTTCAACTGTGGATGATGCTAGTAAAAGAAGGAATGAGGGTGGTAGTAGTCAGAAACTTATATTATTTGTTCGGGGAAATGCTATATCTGGTGCTCCAATTATTAGTGGTACTAGTCAGTTACCAAAACCTCCAATCATGATAGGTATTACTATGAAGAAAATTATAACGAAAGCGTGGGCAGTTACGATTACGTTATAAATTTGATCATCACCAATTAGAGTCCCTGGTTGGCCTAATTCTGCTCGAATTAGGAGGCTTAGTGCGGTTCCAACTATTCCTGCTCAAGCACCAAATAATAAATATAAAGTACCAATATCTTTATGGTTAGTTGAGAAGAGTCAACGATTAATGAACATAGGTAAAATGGCTGAGCTAGGCATTGAACTGTAAATTCAAAGACAGAGAATAACATCTCTTTTTACCACTAAACTGAGGCCGAAAGACAGGCGCTTAACTGTTAATTAAGATAGAGTGGGATAAATACCCACCAGTTTAGTTTATGAAACAATTAATAGGGCTGCCCGGCCCTCTCCCGCCTTTTTTTCTCCAAGGCGGGAGAGCTTGATGTAATTAGTAAAGGCTAGGTGGATTTATCACCTGCTTAAGGCTTTGAAGGCCTTCGGTCTAGATTTTATCCTAAGCCTTTAGGATAATCTAATCTTGAAGTATATTAATACGTTGAATTGCAAATTCAAAAAAGTAGTTAGTAAAGCTACCGAGGTTTAAATAGTAGTTTAAGGGTTTAGCTTAATTAAAGCGTTCGATTTGCGTTCGAAGTATGCAAGATAAAAGCTTGTAATTCTTATGTGAGTACAATAAATATAGGGGTAAGAGGTAAGAATAGTAATGAGATTATTGTCAGTGTTGGAATGAGTGTGAGTGTTTTTGGGGGTAGAAGAGTTCATTGTATTTTTGAGTTATTAATGGACGGTGCTATGGTAAGTGTTGATAAATAAATAATTCGTATATAAAAGAATAGGTTTAGTAGTGCGGATAATGCTAGTGCTGTTGCTAGGGGTATATTTTTATATGAAATTAGTTCTTGGAGAATTAATCATTTGGGTATAAAACCTGTTAATGGGGGTAGTCCCCCTAAGGATAGAAGTGTTAATATAATAATGATGGTAATGGGGGTAGACTTGTTTCATAGGGTTGATAGTGAGTTGATTTTGGTTATTGATGAGTGGTTGAATATAAGGAATATGGTAATGGTTGTAGTAAAATAAATTAGTAAATTTAGTATAGTGAGTGTAGGGTAAATAATGATAATAATTGTTATTCACCCTATGTGAGCGATTGATGAGTATGCTAGTATTTTTCGTAGGTGTGTTTGGTTTAGTCCTCCTCATCCTCCTAATAGTGTGGATAAAATGCTTAAGGTTATTAGTACTTGTATATTAAGTGAGGGTGAAATTTGGTATATGATTGAGATGGGAGCAATTTTTTGTCATGTTAGGAGTATTATACCAGATAATAGTGGGATTCCTTGTGTAACTTCTGGCACTCAAAAGTGAAAGGGGGCTAGTCCTAGTTTTATTGCTAGGGCTAGGGTTATTAGTAAGGAGGCTCATTGGTTGGGTGAGTGGTTAATGGTCCATTGGTTAGTGAAGGATGCATTATAAATAATAGAGAATATGAGGAGTATTGAAGCTGTAGCTTGAGTTATGAAATATTTGATGGCTGATTCTGTGTTTCGTGTGTGGTGGGGGTAAGTTATTAGTGGAATAATGGCCAGTGTATTAATTTCTAGGCCTATTCAGGCAGTTAACCAATGGTTGCTAATTAGAGTTACTGAAGTTCCTGTTAATAAGCTGAGCGAAACAATGGTTAATACATAGGGGGACATTAGTATGGGAAGGGTGCAAACCAACATTTTCGGGGTATGGGCCCGATAGCTTATTTAGCTGACCTTACTAGAATGTGGTGTAAAGGAAACACGTGGAATTTTGAGTTCTTAAATGTGGGTTCAACTCCTACTGTTCTAGAAATAAGGGGGTTTGAACCCCTATTATTTATCCTATCAAGATAATTCTTTTGTCAGACATATTTCTTATATTTGTGGTGGGATACTTGATAGTGCAATTGGAATAGAGATAAATATTAGACATAGTGCTAGGGTAATTGGGAGGAAGCTTTTTCATAATAAGTACATTAATTGATCATATCGAAAGCGAGGGTATGATGCTCGTACTCATAGGAAGGCTGATGTTAGTAATATTGTTTTGAATATGAAGCTAATGGTGCAGGTATAAGTGTGGTTGTGGTTTAGGGGGGGCCCCAGGAAGAGAATTGTTGTTATGGCATTTATTGCTATAATGTTGGCGTACTCTGCTAAAAAGAATATAGCGAAGGGTCCAGCGGCATATTCCACATTAAAACCTGAGACTAATTCCGACTCTCCTTCTGTCAGGTCAAAAGGAGCTCGGTTTGTCTCGGCTAATGTAGAAATATACCATATTATAGTTAGAGGTCATGCGGTTATAATTAATCATATATTTTCTTGGGTAATTATTAAATTTTTTAGGGTAAAGGAGCCATTAATTAGTATAATTGAAAGCAGAATAATTGCTAATGTGACTTCGTATGAAATTGTTTGAGCTACGGCTCGTAAGGCTCCAATGAGTGCATATTTAGAATTTGATGCTCATCCTGATCATAGAATTGAGTAAACTGATAGTCCTGATAAGGATAAAATAAATAAAAGTCCTAGGTTTAAGTCAATTAGGGTGTGGGGTATAGGTAGAGGGGTTCAGATTGTTAGAGCTAAGGTTAGGGCTAAAATAGGTGCAATAATAAATATTGAGATTGATGAAGTTAGAGGTCGGAGGGGTTCTTTTGTGAATAATTTTACAGCGTCTGCGAATGGCTGTAGGATGCCGTATGGTCCAATAACGTTTGGGCCTTTTCGGAGTTGTATATAACCTAGGACTTTTCGTTCGATTAATGTTAAAAAAGCTACTGCTAGTAGAATAGGAATAATATAGATTAGTAGATTGATTAGGAACATATATTAAGGAGAGGGGTTGAACCTCTGATAGTAAAGGCTTAAGTTTTATGCAATTACCTGCTCTGCCACCTTAATAACTCTTCTCTAGAGTAATAAAATCTTGCATTAACTAATTGAGATAAGATCATTAGTTAGTTGTAAGGCTTGTTTGTAATGTTGGCCTTAATTCTCTTGTCCTTTCGTACTAGGAGAAATTATTATATAGATAGAAACCGACCTGGATTTCTCCGGTCTGAACTCAGATCACGTAGGACTTTAATCGTTGAACAAACGAACCTTTAATAGCGGCTGCACCATTGGGGTGTCCTGATCCAACATCGAGGTCGTAAACCCTAATTGTCGATATGGGCTCTTAAATAGGATTGCGCTGTTATCCCTGGGGTAACTTGTTCCGTTGATCAAGTTTTGGGTCAATTACTGGCTTAGGTTGCACTTAGATGTGTTAGTCTTAGTTATGTCATTCGGAGGGTTGCTTGTGCTCCGAGGTCACCCCAACCAAAAATTCAGCTTAAAAAGTTTTGTAAGATTAATCCCTTAGGGTATAGTATAAATTAATTTAAGTTGTAATTTTAAGCTCCACAGGGTCTTCTCGTCTTATAAAGTTATACCCGCCTCTGCACGGGTAGGTCAATTTCATTGATTGAGAAAAAGAGACAGTTAAACCCTCGTTTTGCCATTCATACAAGTCTCTATTTAGGAGACAAGTGATTATGCTACCTTTGCACGGTCAGGATACCGCGGCCGTTAAAATTAATTCACTGGGCAGGCAGTGCCTCTAATACTTGAAATGCTAGAGGTGATGTTTTTGGTAAACAGGCGGGGTTTTGGTTTGCCGAGTTCCTTTTATTCTTTTTAATCTGTCCTTTAGTAGTGCATGCCTGTGTTGGGTTAACAATTATTGGGGTAATTCACTGGTTGTTAATTAAAGATATTGTATTTGTTAGGTGTTAGTGGGTAATCCGTTGGCTAACTTAGGCTTATGCAAGGAGAATGAGTTCTTATTACTGATTTTAGCATTATGTCTTCTATAGTTTAATAGAATCATCCAATATTGTTATAGGGGTTTTGATAGTTTTAGGGTATTGAATAAAATTCTATGTTTGAGCTTTAACGCTTTCTTAATTGGTGGCTGCTCTTAGGCCTACGATGGGGTTAAAATAAGTCATTACCCTCTTATGAAGTTTGTCCACTTTATCAAATGAGATGTCCCTCATTTGATTAACTATTAAGTCTAAGATATGCTTTGATATCGTATGCTTTGTGTTAAACTTAAGGTTGAACTAAAATTCGTATTTTGGATAACCAGCTATCATTAAGTTCGATAGGTTTTTCACTTCTACTATAAAATCTTCTCACTATTTTGCCACATAGAGGAGTAAGTTCATAAATAACTGTTCTATAGTAGCTCACTTAATTTCGGGGTTCTAGGCTTAAATTCTTTTTGCCTATGTTGACTGGCTAAATCATTATGCAAAAGGTACAAGGTTTAATCTTTGCTTTTTTATGCTATCAATCTATCTTTCATTTTTTCCCTTACGGTACTATTGTTATTGCTTCATTATGTTTCTGTTCTATCTCCTATACTAGGGGAATTAAAATGTTTTAAATATAAGTGTATAAATAGTTTATTTGAAGATTGTTAGAGCTATAATTGGCTCAAAATGGTCAGAATTAACTGAAATCTTTTAGGTGTAAGCTAAATGCTTTAGTAGTTAAGCTACATTTTGATATTCCAAGTGCACTTTCCAGTACACTTACCGTGTTACGACTTTTCTCCTCTTTACTTAGATATATTATTAAGTATTTTTGTAGGTTGAGTTGAGGAGGGTGACGGGCGGTGTGTGCGCGCCCTATTGCCTAATTCAATTAAGCACTCTATTCTTAATTTACTACTAAATCCTCCTTCAGGCACATTAGATTTCATAATGTGATTCGTGTAATCTAAGCTAGATAATGTAGCCCATTTCTTTCCCTATCATATGCTACACCTTGACCTAACGTTTTTATGAAAAAATAATTTTGCTTACTTTGTATCTTTTTTAAGGTGGGCTGACGATGGCGGTATATAGGCTGTATTGGCAAGATGGGGTTGGGTATATCGGGGTTTATCGATTATAGAACAGGCTCCTCTAGGTGGGTTTAGGGCACCGCCAAGTCCTTTGAGTTTTAAGCAGTAGCTAGTAGTTCTCTGGCGAGTAGTTTTGTTATCTAACTACTTTGGTTTATGACTAAGCATAGTGGGGTATCTAATCCCAGTTTGTACCTTAGTTTTCGTGTATCAGCTTTATTAAAGTTATTTTAATAGTTTATCTTAGTATTAACTGGAGTGTGTTACAACTTAGTTAAGTATTAACTTTATTATTAGTCTTTTGTTTGGACACGCTTTACGCCGGAGGTTGTTAATTTGGGTTAATCGTATGACCGCGGTGGCTGGCACGAAATTTACCAACCCTTAGATAACTATGATTTAGTCAAACTTTCGTTTATAGCTTAATTTTAATCACTGCTGTTTCCCGTGGGGGTGTGGTTGAGCAAGGTGTAGTTGGCTACTAGTAGTGTGTGCCTGATACCAGCTCCTCTTATCTTGGAGAATTGAGTAGTTTTGAGGGCATTCTCACAGGGCAGCGGAAACTTGCATGTGTAGGTCTAATTAAAATTAACAAGAAGGCTAGGACCAAACCTTTTGTTTATGGGTTTTAGTATAAACCATCTAAGCATTTTCAGTGCTTTGCTTTTAAGTTAAGCTACATCAAC